AACACATTTTTAATATAACCCCCCTATTGAATGCACCCCCCCCTTCCCCCCCAGGAGGGGACATACTATGTACTTTGTGCATACCTCTATCTACCACATACATTATGGTACCGGTACTATATTTGTATACGTACTAAACCCATTATATGTAATCGGGCATAAACACCTTGCTCCCATTTCTCCCCATGTACTATCCATGTAATGCTATACAACATTATCCCTTTAGTCCCCAGCCTAATACTTACCACTTCCAAGACACCATATATATGAATGGTTACAGGACATAATCATATAACTCTGCTCTACCCCATTTGGTTATGCTCGTCGTATCAGATGGATTTATTGATCGTTCACCTCACGAGAGATCACCATCCCCTGCCCGTAATGTACTCCATGACTAGCTTCAGGCCCATTCTTTCCCCCTACACCCCTCGCCCTTCTTGCTCTTTTGCGCCTCTGGTTCCTCGGTCAGGGACATCCCATGCATAACTCCTGAACTCCTCACTTTTCACGAAGTCATCTGTGCATTATTCTCCCCTATCAAGCCCGTGATCGCGGCATCTTAACTCTTCATTGCTGTTGGTTCCTCTTTTTTCTGGGGCTTCTTCACAGGTTGCCCTTCACAGTGCGGGTGCGGAGTGCTATTCAAGTGAAGCCTGGACTACTCCTGCGTTGCGTCCTATCCTAGTCCTCTCGTGTCCCTCGATGAGACGGTTTGCGTGTATGGGGAATCATCTTGACACTGATGCACTTTGGATCGCATTTGGTTATGGCTCTTCCACCCCCCCGGTAAATGGTGCTATTTAGTGAATGCTTGCCGGACATATTTTTACAAATTTTCACTTCCTCTATTTTCTTAACAAAACTAGGAAGTTATCCACAAATTTTTTTTTATTTTTTTTTATTTTTTTTAAATCATTTTTTAAAAAAATAAATTACATTTAAACTACCGCATAAAATCCCTCAAACCATACAAACGTTTATGTTTAGTATATACATATTGTTGTTTACATCATTTTTATTAGAGTAACTCCACTGCCCAATGCAACGTTTTTAAAAACAAAAATTGCACAGCACAAAACCCCACAAACTAACATTATTTATATTGTTAATTTATAAATAAGTGAATTCTACTGCTACAGCCCTCATAGCTTACCCCAAAGCATGGCACTGAAGATGCCAAGACGGTACATACGATACCTGCGGGCAAAAGACTTAGTCCTAACCTTGCTATTGATTTTTGCTAGACATATACATGCAAGTATCCGCATTCCAGTGAAAATGCCCTAATGCCTTACTAAGCAAAAGGAGCAGGTATCAGGCTCACCCAAGAGTAGCCCAAAACACCTTGCTAAAGCCACGCCCCCACGGGTATTCAGCAGTAATTAACCTTAAGCAATAAGTGAAAACTTGACTTAGCCATAGCAATCTTTCAGGGTTGGTAAATCTTGTGCCAGCCACCGCGGTCATACAAGAAACCCAAGTCAATAGCCCTCGGCGTAAAGAGTGGCCATATGTTATCTTCAACAACTAAGATCAAAATGTAACTAAGCTGTCATAAGCCTATGATCCACTTAAGCCCATCTAAACCATCTTAGCCACATGACCAATTTAAACCCACGAAAGCCAGGGTACAAACTGGGATTAGATACCCCACTATGCCTGGCCCTTAATTCAGATACTCACATACCCTCGTATCCGCCCGAGAACTACGAGCACAAACGCTTAAAACTCTAAGGACTTGGCGGTGCCCTAAACCCACCTAGAGGAGCCTGTTCTATAATCGATAATCCACGATCCACCCAACCACCCCTTGCTCTAATCAGCCTACATACCGCCGTCGCCAGCCCACCTAAAATGAAAGACCAACAGTGAGCCCAATAGCCCCCGCTAACAAGACAGGTCAAGGTATAGCCCATGGGGTGGAAGAAATGGGCTAATTTTTCTAACATAGAATAAACGAAAAGGGACATGAAACTCGTCCCTAGAAGGAGGATTTAGCAGTAAAATAGGACCATACTTGCCTAAGCCTACTTTAAGATGGCTCTGGGGCACGTACATACCGCCCGTCACCCTCTTCATAGGCCACAAACACCGATAAATAATACCCACCCATAAGCCAAAGACGAGGTAAGTCGTAACAAGGTAAGCGTACCGGAAGGTGCGCTTAGACTATCAAGACGTAGCTAACCCCTCAAAGCATTCAGCTTACACCTGAAAGATACCTCTATAAGAGAGGTCGCCTTGACTTGCCTCTCCTCTAGCCCAATCATTTACCACCTACAACCTTTAAAAACCCACTACCACACCTAAGTAAAACATTCTAACCTTCCTAGTATAGGCGATAGAAAAGATCTTTGGCGCAATAGAGAATGACCGTACCGTAAGGGAAAGATGAAATAACTAATGAAAACTACAAGCAAAAAACAGTAAAGATCAACCCTTGTACCTCTTGCATCATGATTTAGCAAGAACAACCAAGCAAAGCGAACTAAAAGTTTGCCTCCCCGAAACCCAGGCGAGCTACCTGTAAGCAGCTAAAATAGAGCGAACCCGTCCCTGTCGCAAAAGAGTGGGATGACTTACTGGTAGAGGTGAAAAGCCAACCGAGCTGGGTGATAGCTGGTTACCTGTTAAACGAATTTAAGTTCCTCCTTAACTCATCCCCTAAGGACCTCACCTAACCTCACCCATGTAGGAGTTAAGAACAATTCGATGGGGGTACAGCCCCCTCGAAAAAGAATACAACCTCCCCCAGCGGATAATCTATCCCCTCCCCCTATCGTAGGCCTTAAAGCAGCCATCAACAAAAGAGTGCGTCAAAGCTCCTCTGTAAAAAATCCACACTCCTATTTGATTCCCTCATCTTAAACAGGTTAGCCTATGATAATAGAAGAATTAATGCTAAAATGAGTAACTTGGAGCCATCCTCATCGGCGTAAACTTACATCAACACATTATTAACAGAGCAACTTATACCCCCACTTTAACAAGAATACGTATTTAACTTAATCTGTTAAGCCAACCCAGGAACGCCCACATTAAATGATTGAAACCCGCAAAAGGAACTCGGCAAACCAAAGACCCGACTGTTTACCAAAAACATAGCCTTCAGCCAAACACAAGTATGAAGGTGATGCCTGCCCAGTGACCCCCAAAGTTTAACGGCCGCGGTATCCTAACCGTGCGAAGGTAGCGCAATCAATTGTCCCATAAATTGAGACTTGTATGAAAGGCTAAACGAGGTCTTAACTGTCTCTTGCAGGCAATCAGTGAAATTAGTATTCCCGTGCAAAAACGAGAATGTGACCATAAGACGAGAAGACCCTGTGGAACTTTAAAATTGCGATCACCCTTACATCCAACACCGTCTACCAGACTCACCCACATTCTACTCTTGATCGACATTTTTCGGTTGGGGCGACCTTGGAGAAAAACAAATCCTCCAAACCCATAGACCATCACTCTTCACCAAGATATCACCCATCAAAGTACAAACAGTAACCCAGACCCAATACAATTGATCAATGGACCAAGCTACCCCAGGGATAACAGCGCAATCTCCTCCAAGAGCCCATATCGACAAGGAGGTTTACGACCTCGATGTTGGATCAGGACAACCTAATGGTGCAGCCGCTATTAAGGGTTCGTTTGTTCAACGATTAATAGTCCTACGTGATCTGAGTTCAGACCGGAGTAATCCAGGTCGGTTTCTATCTATGAATAAACTCTTCCCAGTACGAAAGGACCGGAAAAGTGGGGTCAATGCTATAAGATACACCCCAGCCTTACAGACAATGAATGCAACTCAATTGCTAAAAAGCTTTCCCCCACATATAATTCCTAGAAAAGGAACAGCTAGCGTGGCAGAGCTTGGCAAATGCAAAAGGCTTAAGCCCTTTACCCAGAGGTTCAAGTCCTCTCCCTAGCCTCCTTAAGCATGACCTCACCTACCTTAACAAATCTTATAACCATAGCTCTATCCTATGTACTCCCCATCCTAATTGCCGTGGCCTTCTTAACACTTGTAGAACGAAAAATTCTCAGTTACATACAGGCCCGAAAGGGCCCAAACATTGTGGGCCCTTTTGGTCTACTCCAACCTATTGCAGACGGGGTTAAACTCTTTATTAAAGAACCTATCCGCCCATCCACCTCCTCCCCCTTTCTATTTATTATAACACCCATTCTAGCTCTACTCCTAGCCCTCACCATTTGAACCCCCCTTCCACTTCCTTTCCCCCTTGCAGACTTAAACCTAGGACTACTATTCCTCCTAGCCATATCAAGCCTAACTGTCTACTCCCTCCTATGATCCGGATGAGCTTCAAACTCCAAGTATGCCTTAATTGGAGCCCTACGAGCTGTCGCCCAAACAATCTCATACGAAGTCACCCTAGCCATCATCCTTCTAGCTACAATTATATTAAGCGGGAATTACACACTAGCCACCCTAGCCACCACTCAAGAACCTATCTACCTCATTCTTCCCTCATGACCTTTAACAATAATATGATTTATCTCCACCCTCGCCGAAACCAACCGAGCCCCATTTGATCTTACAGAAGGGGAATCTGAACTCGTCTCAGGATTTAACGTTGAATATGCTGCCGGACCATTTGCCTTATTCTTCCTGGCCGAATACGCCAACATTATACTCATAAATACACTAACAACCATTCTTTTCCTTAACCCAAGTTTCCTAAACCCCCCATCTCAACTCTTTTCTATTGTACTGGCCACAAAAGTCCTCCTCCTCTCATCCTCATTCCTATGAATTCGAGCCTCATACCCACGATTTCGCTACGACCAACTAATGCACCTCCTATGAAAAAACTTCCTGCCCCTAACCTTAGCCATGTGTCTCTGACATACCAGCATGCCAATTAGCTATGCCGGCCTTCCCCCAATCTAAGGCAGCGTGCCTGAATGACCAAAGGATCACTATGATAAAGTGAACATAGAGGTATAACAGTCCTCTCGCTTCCTCCTAGCCTTAGAAAAGTAGGAGTCGAACCTACACTAAAGAGATCAAAACTCTTCATACTCCCTCTATATTATTTTCTAGTAGGGTCAGCTAACTAAGCTATCGGGCCCATACCCCGAAAACGATGGTCTAACCCCTTCCCCTACTAATGAACCCTCATGCTAAACTAATCTCCGCCCTTAGCCTAATTGTGGGGTCTAGCATTACCATTTCTAGTAACCATTGAGTCCTAGCTTGAACAGGTCTAGAAATTAACACCCTAGCCATCATCCCCCTCATCTCTAAATCCCACCACCCCCGAGCAATTGAGGCTACAATTAAATACTTCCTCACTCAATCAACTGCATCAGCCCTAATTTTATTTTCAAGCCTAACCAATGCTTGATCTACGGGCCAATGGGACATTACACAACTTAATCACCCCACATCTTGTCTACTATTAACAATGGCAATTGGAATCAAATTAGGACTTGTCCCATTCCACTTTTGATTTCCAGAAGTCCTCCAGGGCTCCCCAATATCTACAGCTCTATTACTCTCAACTCTTATAAAACTCCCCCCTATCACCCTCCTCCTCATGTCAACCCAATCCCTCAACACCACCCTACTAACCACCCTAGCAATTCTCTCAACACTAATTGGAGGTTGAATAGGCTTAAACCAAACACAAACACGTAAAATTCTAGCTTTCTCATCCGTCTCTCACTTAGGTTGAATAACCATCATCATCGCTTATAACCCACAACTCACTCTCCTCACTTTTACTCTTTACACAATCATAACAACAACTGTATTCCTGTCTCTGACTCAAATCAAAGTCCTGAAACTATCAACTATACTTATCTCCTGAACAAAAACACCGATACTAAACGCAACTGTAATACTGGCACTCCTATCCCTAGCAGGTCTCCCACCACTAACAGGCTTCATACCAAAATGATTTATTATTCAAGAACTCATTAAACAAGAAATAACTCCTTCAGCTACAATTATTTCCTTACTATCACTTTTAAGCCTATTCTTTTACCTCCGCCTTGCATACCACTCAACAATCACACTCCCTCCTAACTCAACAAACCACATAAAACTCTGACGTACTAACAAATCACTAAACACCCCCACAGCTATCTTATCATCCCTATCAACTTCCCTGCTACCTATATCCCCCCTAATAATCACCATATTCTAGAAACTTAGGATTAACCGCCACCCAAACCAAGGGCCTTCAAAGCCTTAAATAAGAGTTAAACTCTCTTAGTTTCTGCCTAAGACTAACAGGGTATTAACCTGTATCTTCTGAATGCAAGCCAGACGCTTTAATTAAGCTAAAGCCTTCCCCTAGGCAGATGGGTTTCGATCCCATATTATTCTAATTAACAGCTAGACGCCCTAACCTATTGGCTTCTGCCTATAAGACCCTGGCACACCTAAGTGTGCATCAATGAGTTTGCAACTCACCATGAACTTCACTACAAGGTCGATAAGAAGAGGAATTGAACCTCTGTAAAAAGGACTACAGCCTAACGCTTCAACATTCAGCCATCTTACCTGTGACTTTCATCAACCGATGATTATTCTCAACTAACCACAAAGACATTGGCACTCTTTACCTGATCTTCGGTACATGAGCAGGCATAGCCGGCACAGCACTCAGCCTGCTAATCCGCGCAGAACTAGGACAACCAGGGACACTCTTAGGAGACGACCAGATTTACAATGTAATCGTTACAGCCCACGCCTTTGTCATGATCTTCTTTATAGTTATACCTATTATGATCGGAGGCTTTGGAAATTGATTGGTTCCCCTCATAATTGGCGCCCCAGACATAGCATTTCCCCGCATAAATAACATAAGCTTCGGACTCCTCACCCCCTCTTTCCTTCTCCTACTAGCCTCCTCCACCGTAGAGGCTGGGGCTGGTACTGGATGAACTGTCTACCCTCCCCTAGCCGGCAACCTCGCCCACGCCGGTGCATCAGTAGACCTAGCCATCTTTTCCCTTCACCTGGCGGGTGTATCATCTATCCTGGGGGCTATTAACTTCATCACTACAATCATTAATATAAAACCCCCCGCACTTACACAATACCAAACACCCCTGTTCGTATGATCTGTCCTTATCACAGCTATCCTCCTGCTACTCTCTCTGCCAGTCCTAGCCGCTGGAATTACAATACTCCTTACCGACCGTAATCTTAACACTTCATTCTTTGACCCTGCAGGAGGAGGAGATCCAGTACTTTACCAGCACTTATTCTGATTCTTTGGACACCCTGAAGTTTACATCCTCATCCTCCCAGGCTTCGGAATAATTTCCCACGTAGTAACGTACTATGCAGGAAAGAAAGAACCCTTCGGCTACATAGGAATAGTGTGAGCAATACTATCAATTGGATTCTTAGGCTTCATTGTATGAGCCCACCACATGTTTACAGTAGGAATAGATGTAGACACCCGAGCCTACTTCACGTCAGCTACCATAATCATCGCTATTCCAACTGGCATCAAAGTCTTTAGCTGATTAGCCACCCTACACGGGGGAACTATCAAATGAGACCCCCCCATGCTCTGAGCCTTGGGGTTTATCTTCCTATTCACTATCGGAGGTTTAACAGGAATTGTCCTCGCCAACTCATCTTTAGATATTGCCCTCCATGACACCTACTACGTAGTTGCCCACTTCCACTATGTCCTCTCAATGGGAGCAGTCTTCGCCATCCTAGCAGGATTTACCCACTGATTCCCTTTATTTACAGGCTTCACCCTACACCCCACATGAACTAAAGCCCATTTCGGAGTAATATTTACAGGAGTTAACCTAACCTTCTTCCCACAACACTTCCTGGGCCTAGCCGGCATACCTCGACGATACTCAGACTACCCAGATGCTTATACCTTATGAAACACACTCTCCTCAATCGGCTCCTTAATTTCAATGACAGCTGTAATCATATTAATATTCATCGTCTGAGAGGCTTTCTCAGCAAAACGCAAAGTGCTTCAACCTGAATTAACCTCAACTAACATTGAATGGATCCACGGATGTCCACCCCCATACCACACCTTCGAAGAACCAGCCTTCGTCCAAGTCCAAGAAAGGAAGGAATCGAACCCTCACATGATGGTTTCAAGCCAACCGCATCAAACCACTTAATGCTTCTTTCTTATGAAGTGTTAGTAAACTAATTACATAGACTTGTCAAGACTAAATTACAGGTGTAAACCCTGTACACCTCATATGGCAAACCACTCCCAACTAGGATTTCAAGACGCCTCATCTCCCATCATAGAAGAACTTGTAGAATTCCACGACCACGCCCTAATAGTAACACTAGCTATTTGCAGCTTAGTACTCTACCTCCTTGCCCTCATACTAATAAATAAACTCTCATCTAATACTGTAGACGCCCAAGAAATTGAATTGATCTGAACTATCCTACCCGCCATTGTCCTAGTCCTACTCGCTCTCCCTTCTTTACAAATCCTCTACATAATAGACGAGATCGATGAACCCGACCTTACCCTAAAAGCTATTGGCCACCAATGATACTGAACCTATGAATATACAGACTTCAAAGACCTCTCATTTGACTCTTACATAATCCCAACAATAGATCTCCCTCAAGGTCACTTCCGTCTACTAGAAGTTGACCATCGCATCGTTATTCCCATGGAATCCCCCATCCGAATAATCATTACCGCTGATGATGTCCTCCACTCATGAGCTGTTCCAACCCTTGGAGTAAAAACTGACGCAATCCCAGGACGATTAAACCAAACCTCCTTCATTACTACCCGACCAGGAGTATTTTATGGCCAATGCTCAGAAATCTGTGGAGCCAACCACAGTTTCATGCCTATTGTAGTAGAATCTACCCCTCTAAAACACTTCGAAACCTGATCCTCCCTCCTATCATCCTAACCACTAAGAAGCTATGAACCAGCACTAGCCTTTTAAGCTAGAGAAAGAGGAACTTCCCCCCTCCTTAGTGGTATGCCCCAATTAAACCCCAACCCATGATTCACCATTATACTCCTAACTTGATTTTCCTTCTCATTTCTTATACAACCTAAACTCCTCTCATTCATTCAGACAAATACCCCCTCAAACAAAACCTTAGCGACAAAACCCGCCCCATGAACCTGACCATGAACTTAAGCTTCTTCGACCAATTCTCAAGCCCATATCTCCTAGGAATACCACTGATCCTCCCATCCCTTCTTCTTCCGGCCCTCCTACTCCCTTCTCCAGGGTGTCGGTGGGTCAATAACCGTCTTTCCACTGTACAACTCTGAATCATTCACCTAATTACAAAACAGCTGATAACCCCCCTAAACAAAGCAGGCCACAAATGAGCTCTCTTATTAACATCTCTAATCCTTCTGCTCCTTTCTATTAACTTGCTCGGCCTCCTTCCATACACCTTCACCCCCACAACCCAACTATCAATAAACATAGCCTTAGCCCTACCACTATGACTCGCCACTCTACTAACAGGCCTACGAAACCAACCCTCCGCCTCCTTAGGTCACCTTCTCCCAGAAGGAACTCCTACACCACTAATTCCAGCCTTAATCTTAATTGAAACAACTAGCCTTCTTATCCGACCCCTAGCTCTTGGAGTTCGTTTAACAGCAAACCTTACAGCCGGCCATTTACTCATCCAACTCATTTCCACAGCTACAATCACACTGCTCCCAATAATACCATCAATCTCCGCTCTAACAGCACTCATCCTATTCCTATTGACCATCTTAGAGGTAGCAGTAGCCATAATTCAAGCCTACGTATTTGTCCTCCTCCTAAGCCTGTACTTACAAGAAAATATCTAATGGCACACCAAGCACATTCCTACCACATAGTCGACCCAAGCCCATGACCAATCTTCGGCGCAGCCGCAGCATTACTCACTACCTCAGGCCTAATCATGTGATTCCACTATAACTCATCCACCCTGCTAACAATAGGCCTCTTCTCCATACTATTAGTTATATTACAATGATGACGAGATGTAGTCCGAGAAGGTACTTTCCAAGGCCACCATACTCCAACTGTCCAAAAAGGCCTTCGATATGGCATGATTCTATTCATTACATCAGAAGCTTTCTTCTTCCTAGGCTTCTTTTGAGCTTTCTTCCACTCAAGTCTAGCCCCCACCCCAGAGCTAGGAGGACAATGACCACCAACAGGAATTAAACCACTTAACCCTCTTGAGGTCCCTCTCCTAAACACAGCAATCCTCCTAGCCTCTGGGGTTACTGTCACATGAGCCCACCACAGCATTACAGAAGGAGGCCGAAAACAAGCTATCCATGCACTCACTCTTACAATTATCTTAGGTTTCTATTTCACTGCCCTCCAAGCCATAGAATACCATGAAGCTTCATTCTCAATCGCCGATAGCGTCTACGGCTCTACCTTCTTCGTTGCCACAGGATTCCACGGCTTACATGTAATCATCGGCTCATCCTTCTTAACAATCTGCCTCCTACGACTCATTAAATTCCACTTTACATCAAATCACCACTTTGGATTTGAAGCAGCAGCCTGATACTGACACTTCGTAGATGTCATCTGACTGTTCCTATATATATCAATATACTGATGAGGATCCTGCTCTTCTAGTATACTAATTACAATTGACTTCCAATCTCTAARATCCGGTACCAACCCGGAGAAGAGCAATGAACACACTCACATTCATACTATCCCTGTCCTTCATTCTTAGCACTATTCTAACCTTTCTAAACTTCTGACTTGCCCAAGTAAACCCCGATGCAGAAAAACTATCACCATACGAATGCGGATTCGACCCCCTAGGCTCAGCCCGACTTCCATTCTCAATCCGATTCTTTCTCAGTAGCCATTTTATTTCTCTTATTTGACCTGGAAATCGCCTTACTCCTCCCCCTTCCATGAGCTATCCAACTCCATTCGCCCGTCACAACACTTATATGAACCTCCACCATCATCACCTTCCTCACATTGGGCCTCATCTACGAATGAGCTCAAGGAGGCTTAGAGTGGGCAGAATAATAGAAAGTTAGTCTAACCAAGACAGCTGGTTTCGACCCAGCAAATTATAGGTACACCCCTATAACTTTCTTATGTCCCCCTTACACTTCAGCTTCTACTCTGCATTCACATTCAGCAGCCTAGGATTAGCATTTCACCGAACTCACCTCATCTCTGCCCTTCTATGCCTAGAAAGTATAATACTATCTATGTTTCTCCCCCTCTCAATCTGATCCATTGAAAATCAAACCCCATCATTTACCCTGGTACCAATCTTAATGTTAGCATTTTCAGCATGCGAAGCTGGTACCGGCCTAGCCATACTAGTAGCCTCAACCCGAACACACGGCTCTGACCACCTGCACAACCTCAACCTCCTACAATGCTAAAAATCATCTTACCAACAACTATACTCTTACCAATAACCCTCTTATCACCAACAAAATCCATATGAACTAATACCACAATATACAGCCTCCTAATCTCCTTAATCAGCCTACATTGACTAATCCCATCATACTACCCGCTAAAAAACTTAACCCCCTGAACAGCCTCTGACCAAATCTCAACCCCACTGTTAGTTCTCTCTTGCTGATTCCTTCCCCTCATAATCCTAGCTAGCCAAGGCCACCTACAGCACGAACCTCATGCACGTAAACAAATATTCATCTCCACCCTAATTATTATCCAACCATTCATTATCCTAGCCTTCTCAGCAACAGAACTCACACTATTTTATATCTCATTTGAAGCAACACTAATCCCAACACTTATCCTCATCACACGTTGAGGAAATCAACCTGAACGTCTTAGTGCAGGAATTTATCTTCTATTTTATACCTTAATTAGCTCACTACCCCTACTAATCTCCTTCCTTTACCTTCACTTAGAAATAGGAACACTACAACTACCCATCCTAAAACTTATTCACCCCAACCCACCAACTTCATGAACAACCCTACTATCCAGCCTAGCCCTCCTAATAGCATTTATAGTTAAAGCACCCCTATACGGCCTACACCTGTGACTTCCCAAAGCCCATGTAGAAGCACCAATCGCAGGCTCCATACTACTCGCCGCCCTATTACTAAAACTAGGTGGATACGGCATCATACGAACAACTTTACTAATACAACCAATGTACAACCACCTACACTACCCCTTCCTCACTTTATCCTTATGGGGCGCCTTAATAACTAGCCTGATCTGTCTACGCCAAACAGATTTAAAATCACTAATTGCTTATTCATCCGTAAGCCATATAGGACTAGTAATCGCTGCAAGCATAATCCAAACTCAATGATCATTCTCAGGAGCAATAATTCTTATAATCTCCCACGGACTCACATCCTCCCTCCTTTTCTGTTTAGCAAACACAAACTATGAACGAACACATAGCCGCATTCTCATCCTCACACGAGGTCTCCAACCCCTCCTACCACTAATATCTACATGATGACTCCTAGCTAACCTGACCAATATAGCCCTACCTCCAACAACTAACCTAATAGCAGAACTAACAATTATAATCGCCCTTTTTAACTGATCACCCCCCACAATTATCCTAACTGGAGTCGCAACACTATTAACCGCCTCCTACACCTTATATATGTTATTATCTACCCAACGAGGAACCTTACCAACCCACATTACAACAACACCAAACTCAAATACACGAGAGCACCTTCTCATAACACTACATATCACCCCAATACTAGCCCTCATCCTAAAACCAGAACTAATTTCAGGAGCCCCTTTATGCAGATATAGTTTAACCCAAACATTAGATTGTGATTCTAAAAATAGAAGTTTAAACCTCCTTATCTGCCAAGGGGTGGATGAAATCAGCAAGAACTGCTAATTCCTGCACCCGAGCTTTAAACCTCGGCCCCCTTAACTTTTAAAGGATAAAAGTAATCCATTGGTCTTAGGAACCACTCATCTTGGTGCAACTCCAAGTAAAAGTAATGGAATTGGTTCTACTCCTAAACACATCCATACTACTTGTTCTACTTACCCTCCTCACCCCAATCATCCTATCACTCCTATTTAACCTCAAAAACTCCCCACAATTAATCTCTAAAACCATTAAAATTGCCTTCCTAATTAGCCTTATCCCATCAGCCATTTTCATTTATTCAGGATTAGAAAACATTAGCACTTTCTGAGAATGACAACCCATCCAAAACTTCAAAATCCCCATCTCCCTCAAAATAGACCTATACTCCACAACATTCTTCCCCATCGCACTATTCGTAACCTGATCAATCATAGAATTCGCCTTATGATACATGGCCTCCGAACCATCTATCACAAAATTCTTCACCTTCCTCCTTACCTTCCTTATTGCTATACTAACATTAACTATCGCAAACAACATATTCCTCTTATTTATTGGGTGAGAGGGAGTGGGAATCATGTCATTCCTTCTCATTGGCTGATGACAAGGACGAGCTGAAGCTAACACAGCTGCTCTACAGGCAATAATCTACAACCGAATCGGAGACATTGGCCTTATCCTGAGCATAGCATGACTAGCCTCAACATTAAACACTTGAGAAATTCAACAAACCATCCAACCCAACCAAACACCCACCCTCCCCCTCCTCGGCTTAATCCTAGCAGCCACGGGAAAATCAGCCCAATTTGGCCTCCACCCGTGACTCCCAGCAGCAATAGAAGGTCCAACCCCAGTTTCTGCCCTACTCCACTCCAGCACCATAGTAGTAGCCGGAATTTTCTTACTTATCCGAACCCATCCCATCCTAACTTCAAATAAAATAGCCCTAACCACATGCCTATGCCTAGGCGCCCTATCAACACTATTTGCTGCCACCTGTGCCCTCACTCAAAATGACATCAAAAAAATTATCGCTTTCTCCACCTCAAGCCAACTAGGCCTCATAATAGTCACAATTGGACTAGACCTTCCCCAATTAGCCTTCCTACACATCTCAACCCACGCCTTCTTCAAAGCCATGTTATTCCTATGCTCTGGTCTAATCATCCACAGCCTAAATGGAGAACAGGACATCCGCAAAATAGGGTACTTGCAAAAAACCCTCCCAACAACCACCTCCTGCCTAACTATTGGGAATCTCGCCCTAATAGGCACTCCATTCCTAGCCGGTTTCTACTCAAAAGACCTAATCATCGAAAACCTAAACACCTCCTACATCAATTCCTGAGCCCTCCTACTCACACTCCTGGCTACATCCTTCACTGCAACCTACAGCTTACGCATAACCCTGCTAGTCCAATCAGGACATAACCGAACCATAACAATTACATCAATCAACGAAAATACACCCCTAGCTATCCTGCCAATCACCCGATTAGCCCTAGGAAGCATCATAGCAGGCTTACTAATCTCATCCCTCATTCTACCCACAAAAACACCCCCAATAACCATACCATTCACCACAAAAACCACCGCCATCATTGTCTCAGTCCTAGGAATTATTCTCGCCCTAGAACTCTCAAACACATCACATTCACTCACACCCCCTAAACAAAACCCCCTCATAAACTTCTCCTCCTCATTAGGCTATTTCAACTCTCTCACCCACCGTACCCACCCTATAACTTTCCTTTTCACAGGACAAAAAATTGCCTCCCATCTAATCGACATAACATTGTTCAAAAAAATAGGTCCCGAAGGCCTTGCTAACCTCAACCTCATTATAAGCAAGACATCAACTACACTTCACACAGGCCTAATCAAACCCTACCTAGGGTCATTCGCCCTTACAATTCTCATAACAATTATCTTCACCCAAACATAAATTAATGGCACCCAACATCCGAAAATCACATCCCCTACTAAAAATAATTAACAACTCCCTAATCGACCTCCCCACCCCATCCAACATCTCTGCTTGATGAAACTTTGGTTCCCTACTAGCAGTATGCCTCACCACCCAAATCCTCACTGGCCTCCTACTAGCCATACACTACACCGCAGACACCTCCCTCGCTTTCTCTTCAGTTGCCCACACATGCCGAAACGTACAATACGGTTGACTCATCCGCAATCTCCACGCAAATGGTGCTTCATTCTTCTTCATCTGCATCTTTCTTCATATCGGACGAGGTTTTTATTACGGCTCCTACCTATACAAAGAAACTTGAAACACAGGAGTACTCCTCCTCCTCACACTCATAGCAACCGCCTTCGTAGGATACGTACTCCCATGAGGACAAATATCATTCTGAGGCGCTACCGTCATTACAAACTTATTCTCAGCAATTCCCTACATCGGACAAGCCTTAGTAGAGTGGGCCTGAGGAGGATTCTCAGTTGACAACCCAACCCTAACCCGATTCTTCGCCCTACATTTCCTCCTCCCATTCCTAATCGCAGGAATCACCACCATCCACCTCATGTTTCTCCACGAATCAGGCTCAAACAACCCACTAGGTGTCTCATCCAACTCTGACAAAATCCCATTTCACCCCTACTACTCCATCAAAGATATCCTGGGCCTTGTACTCATACTCACACCCCTCCTCACATTAGCCCTATTCTCACCTAACTTCCTAGGGGACCCAGAAAACTTCACCCCAGCAAACCCACTAGTAACCCCACCCCACATTAAACCAGAATGATACTTCCTTTTTGCCTACGCCATCTTACGCTCAATCCCCAACAAGCTCGGAGGCGTCCTAGCCCTTACAGCATCAGTACTTATCCTCCTTCTTATCCCCTTCCTCCACAAATCTAAACAACGTACAATAACATTCCGCCCACTCTCCCAAATCCTATTCTGACTCCTAGTAGCTAACCTCCTCATCCTAACCTGAGTAGGAAGCCAACCAGTAGAACACCCATTCATCCTCATCGGCCAAATTGCATCACTCTCCTACTTCACCATCCTACTTTTCCTCTTCCCCTTAATTGGCGCCCTGGAAAACAAAATACTCAACCACTAAATACTCTAATAGTTTATAAAAAACATTGGTCTTGTAAACCAAAAACTGAAGGCCACACCCTTCTTAGAGTATCAGAAAAAAAGGACTTAAACCTCTCTCTCCAGCTCCCAAAGCTGATATTTTAAATAAACTATTTTCTGAAACCCCTAAACCGCCCGAATCGCCCCCCGAGATAACCCTCGTACAAGCTCCAACACAACAAACAATGCCAGCAACAAACCCCACCCCGCCACTAAAAATAGCCCTACCCCTCACGAATAAAACACTGCCACTCCACTAAAATCTAACCGAATAAAAGACACCCCCCCACCATCAACAGTAACCACTCCAACCTTCCATAAATCAATTAACCCACCCATAACTGCTCCCGCACAAACAACAAAAACAAAACCCAACCCATACCCCACCACCCGTCAATCCCCTCAAGCCTCAGGATAGGGGTCAGCCGCTAAAGACACTGAATAAACAAAAACCACTAGCATACCCCCCAAATAAATTATAAACAACACCAAAGAAATAAAAGAAACGCCTAAACTCACCAATCATCCACATCCCGCTACAGACGCCAACACCAACCCCACTACACCATAGTAGGGGGAAGGGTTAGAGGCTACAGCCAGAACCCCTAACATAAAACTAACCCCAAGAAAAATCACAAAGTAAGTCATGTATTCCCGCTTGGATCAGCCCCAAGGACTACGCTTTGAAAAGCCATTGTTGTTCTCAACTACGGGAAC